ATCATTGTATGATGATTAGCGGGTATACACTATACAATCAACTATAAAAAAGGGTTTATCCATTTGTATTTGTAATAGATAGATGAGATAAGGATTTTTGTTGATAACTCTAAAACTGGCAGCAATTTGAGAATTCTTCGGATATGGAATCGTCGTCTAAATAGAGTCATGATCTAAGGATATCCATTAACCATAGTCTACAAAATCTAGCCCCCTCGCTCAGTCGATTCATTATAATTTCTAATTTATTGATTTAATCCGGTTATAGTATAAATATATAATCAGAAAAAGAAGAGAACACAAACATGAATAGAATTATTTTAACAGTTTTTGTAAGAAAAAAATTGGCTCTTTATCCCCCAGCCTAGACGGAAAGATCCTGCTTTTACTATTACTATGATGACAAATTTTATATTTTTATCGCTTTATAGTTAGAATTGATTGGTTGTCCCTACCCAATAATCTAATATGAATGATTCACTATTCACTCGGTCTTCGGTTTTTGGGTCATAATCATTATGTAGGAGAGATGGCCGAGTGGTTGAAGGCGTAGCATTGGAACTGCTATGTAGGCTTTTGCTTACCGAGGGTTCGAATCCCTCTCTTTCCGTACCTTCACCTAATTCACCGATCTGACTAACCACAATAGATCAAAGAGCAATGGATACCACTATTCCAACAGTTAGCCCTTTCTTTGATATGGATTCCTATTCCTAATGGCTGTGGTACGGAAAATACTGTTAAAGAAAAGAGTATACAAGGAATGAAAATATCCCTCTCGGTCTATGATACCTAAATGTAAGAAAAATCCGGATCAAACCGTTATTTATCTTAACCTTAGGTTAATTTACTTCGCCGAAAGGGAGCAAAATGGTTCGAGCCCTTAATTTAGTCTTTATTTTATTTTTGTTAGGTTTAAGTCTGACGAGAATAATATTCTACAACTAATAATTCATTTATTTTCAAACCGACCCATTTACTATCTATTATTTGATTGACTAATCCTTTATATTGGAATGGTTGAAGAGTCAAATGGTTTGGCAATTCCTCATGAGGGGATGAATCGAGAGAATTTTGAATCAGAGCTCTAGATTTTTGTTCATCCCTCGCCGCAATAGTATCCCGGGGTTTGCATCGATAACTTGGTATATCTACTATACGCCCATTGACTAAAATATGTCTATGGTTAACTAATTGGCGAGCTCCCGGAATAGTCGGAGCCATACCCAAACGAAAAAGGATGTTATCCAAGCGCATTTCAAGTAATTGTAGTAAAACCTGACCTGTTGACCCTTTTGCCTTTCCGGCGATACGAACGTATTTAAGTAATTGTCGTTCTGTAAGACCATAATGAAAACGCAATTTTTGTTTTTCTTCTAGGCGAATACGATATTGGGATTTTTTCCCGGAACGCGATTGGTTTCTAAGATCACTTCCAGCTCTGGGCCTTTTATTAGTTAGTCCCGGTAAAGCCCCCAGGCGGCGTATTTTTTTGAAACGAGGACCTCGGTAACGCGACATAAAGACTCCTTCTTCTTATTTATATTTAATTCTTATTGATGAAATTTAATTCGACAGAATCAACCTAAACTAAAAATAAACTAAATTCTAAATAAAGCGAAATTTACTGAAGTATTATTCTATTAAAGAATAATGAGATGAGTTGGATAAATATCCCGATCTTTATATTCTATATATAGAAAAAAAGGATTCTTTTCCTGACATAGTTGTAAGTTCCTATAACATAAAAAATCAATTACTTTTGCCAAAAGAGGAAGACCCTTTTTTTCAATATTCTTTGACTTCAAAGGTGCATTATCAATCATGTAAAACATCGAATAAAATAAATAGAGAAAAGCCTACTATCGGAATCGAACCGATGACCATCGCATTACAAATGCGATGCTCTAACCTCTGAGCTAAGCAGGCTCACATAACATAAATTTGACATGCATAGGAATTCAATAAACTCTTAGAATCTTTGCTATTAACTATTCTACTATTTGAATTCTTAGCTATTCATATTCGCGATTCATAATTACTATGAATATATTAAAGAAAAGAATAGAATATAGAATTTCAAATAACTGTTAAATATTATAGAACATAACGATTAATCTAGCGATATATATTTTCAATTTTTTTATCACAATTCAATATTATTTAATTTTTTGAATAATATTCAAAAAATTAAAACAAAAAAGAATCGACCCTTCAAGTATTCTAAATTTTATGGGGAAATGAGTGGAAGAGAGACAGATGTATAGGGTATGTATCCACCTATATTGAATTGCGGATACAGAAACGATAAAATCGTTTTTGATTGGACCAAATATGAGCCTCCTATATAAGATGAAATAAGATAGACAAGAAATCAAAGACAAAGAGGAGAAAACACTTTTTCGAGACAGGAATCGGCATCTATTTAATGAATTCAACGGTTCCGGTATAAATGAAAGAAAAAGGGGAACGAGATCACAATGAGATTTTAATCTCAAAA